CGGTTCATATTCTGGGTTGGGTTCATCTCTCTAGTAATCGGATGAGCTGGGTTGTAGACATGAAAAAGTAAGAACTTAGCGGGTCCTTACCCTCCTTTGTCTGATTAGAGCGGAAAGGGCCCGCGGAGTTCTTACTCTTATAATGAGACTTTGATCTATTCCATAACCTACAAATTGGTTAGTTATCCAGTCAGCATAATCAAAATATTATATTTGTTTTGTAGAAATGACAAAAAGGATCCTTTGCTCTGATGTTTCAAACCACTCTATTCTTTTGTTTCTTAATGATATTTGTGAACAATTGAATCTAGTGGTTGATTCATAGTCCCTGCCCTTCCCCCAAAATATTAACTGGAAGCAAGAAGAAAGAACGAATCAATCAATTTTATCTATAATCCAATATAATAATTATATTGATTTCTAGGGATGAGACATCCTGCAAATCATTTCTAGACTAAACTAATAGAACCTTAATCAAAACTACTCTAAAAATAAAATAAAAACTCTGATCATATATCTGATCATATAATAAATAAAGATTTGGATATTCGTAAAAATAAAATCTGCCTTTCAACCAGAACAGTCTTTTTGTTTGAATAATTTCTCTAAGTTAGAAGTTTAACTTATATTGAATAAGTGAAGATTATTGAATAAGTGAAGATATTGAATAAGTGAATAAATTCTATTTGCTCAATAACTTATTCACCCATAATCCTTTTTTTCCTTTGTTTGTCCACCACTTCTTATGAATCTAAACAAAGGAGTTCCGATAGACCCGGAAAAGAAGGAAAGGAATAGTAATCTTTGATGAACAGGAAAAAAATAATTATTATTTTGATACAAGACGACACAAGAAAAAGGAATTTTCACCCGTTTTCTTGTGTCGTCTTGCGTCGAATAGAAGATTAGGAAGACTAGTAATCCTTCCTAAAAGTATTTGTTCCTTTCATTTTTATCATCCTTGCCTTGTATTCTCTTCTTTTGTATTTGTTTGTATGCCTATTGTTTATTACTAAAATGGAATACAAGTAATGAATTCCAGGCGTCCTGCAAAACAAAAAGAGTATAAACAAAGCAAGCAAAAGGATTTACAGAATTTTTTGATCATACATAATTGTATCGATGGACAAAAAATCGGCACTTTTTACCAAATGTTAAGGAATCTCTGGACCTAAAAATTCATTTCGTACAATTGAACTTTTTCAAACTGTTTCTTTTTAAGAACCAAAAAAACTTGTGCCAAAATAACAGATGCGAAGAAGAACAAAAGGCCTTGGACGCGTAATGGATCTTGAAGCACTATTTCTGCATCTCCCTGACCAAACCCTCCTACATTGGGATTGCTTGTTAATGGTTGATCAAGCTTAATGGATTCACCCTCTGAAACAAGAAGTTCTGGTCCTGGAGGTATAATATCAACCACTTGACGTCCATCCGATGCATCAACTATGGTTATTTCATATCCTCCCTTTTCTTTACGTACTATTTTGCTTACTATACCTGCTGATGTAGCATTATAGACTGTATTGTTACTCTTGCTACCATCAGGATAAATCTGACCCCTTCCTCTGTTCCCACCCACATATATGGGATATTTTAAGAAGTGAACGTCTTTCTTTGTAGCAGGGTCGGGGGAAAGAATGGGAAAGACGATTTCACTATATTTCTGACCCGGAACAGGACCTATCACAAGAATATTTTTTTTATTGGGACGATAACTCTGAAAAGACAGATTTCCTATCTTTTCTTTCAACTCAGGAGAAATACGATCGGGGGGGGCTAATTCGAATCCCTCGGGTAAAATAAGAACAGCACCCACATTCAAACCCCCTTTTTTACCATTAGCAAGAACTTGTTTCAGTTGCATATCATAAGGAATTTGAACAACTGCTTCAAATACAGTATCAGGAAGCACAGCTTGCGGAACTTCAATATCCACGGGCTTATTAGCTAAATGGCAATTAGCACATACAATTCGTCCAGTTGCTTCTCGTGGGTTTTCATAACCCTGCTGCGCAAAAATGGGATATGCATTTGAAATGGATGCTCGAGTTATTACATATATCATGATCGATACAGAAATGGATCGAGTCATCTGTTCCTTTACCCAAGAAAAAGTATTTCTATTTTGCATGTCCAATCATGGATCTCGGAATTTCTACAATAAATTAGATAGGGAACTAGTAAAGTTCCCTATGCACGAGTCTGTCATTGTACTGGAATAGTTGTACTGTAATATAGGACGAATACCTTGAACTGGTAGAAATAAAATATAAAGAATTAAGTAAGATTCAAAATGGTTTCTTTATAAAGGAAGAAAGATTCTGATTTATTTGATTGATATCAGGAGATCAAATGAGTTCTTCATTCATTCATTGAATGATAAATGACTACAAGCGAAGGAGATACACGATTTAAATAATGGAAAATCCAATATTTCACAATTGTATCTAGAATAACTGGAAAGGTGGAAACAAGACCAGATATAATTTGATCGTTATGAGCCAATCCAAAATCGTTGTAGAACGAACCAATTATTAGTTCCCAACCATGAGTCGAGTGAAATCCAATCCATAAATCAGTAACTAAAAGAATCGAAAAAGCTTTTATTGTGTCACTTAAGTTATAGAGGAATTCCTGAACCCAAGAATTAAGAATGACAAGTTCCTCATTACCCAAAATAAAATAACCACTTAGAATAGCGAAAGAGATTATATTTGTCGAGAAATGCAAAATGATATGGAGATGATATTCATTGTGTGTTTTGACCAATTGTATCGTTTCCTTGTGTATTCCTATACGAAGTTTTTGTATATGTGTCTCCGGGTACTCCTTTATCATTTCGTCCAACAGAAAGAGTTCTTCTAATTCTATGAATCTTTCTAGAACGTTTTTCTCTTGAATGATATTCAAGAGAGTTTTGGATTGCCCGGTATTCCACCAATTTGTAACCCAAAGTTCCAGACATTTATTAAATGGGAGAGAGACCCACCAGGGCAAAAATACTATAGATACAAGATATGGGAAAGAAGGCAATGCTTTCTTTTTTTTCATTTTTTATCTGTGAATTGAATCGTTAATGAACCTGCTTCATTCGTTGACTCTATATGATATTTCTCTGAAGCACGAGTTCTATAACAAGGTATTGAACCTATGGGTCTATTCATTCCAATTTTTGTGTCAAAATTGAATTTAGTTCTTGGATCTAGAAGGAATATAGAAATGGGATAAGGGTTCGCCCTTTTCGGATAAAAATGCAAAATCAATATTATTCCTAGATATCTCAATTGGGCAAATTCGAATGGGCAAATTCGAAGCAATTTCATCTTCATTTGTTCCTTTCTATGAATACTCGAAAACCCACTTAAAATAACGAATCGGATTTAGAAACGAAAACCCCCCTCAGTTAATTATTTCGAAATGTTTCACCGCCTAGCCACAACCAAGGAAAAAAGGTATCATCAAAATTTTGGGCCTAAAAAGATGAGATGAATTCCGTATTACGAAATAAATCTTGGATATATTTGATGAATCCTTACTTATTATATTAGCCTTAGATTAGTCTTTTTTCTAGTAGAAATTTTCTAGTAGAAAAGAATTGAGTTGGGATCCATACGCATACGAAATACTTTTGGTATACAAATGGTATACAAAAATTTCTTCTTTTCTTAATTTTTTTCTTTATTATAGTATAGTTTATTATAGTTATTCCATATACGCCCTCCTGCTTTTTTGGTTTATTCTATGGGAGTCGCCACGACAAAGGAAGGAGGAAATAGAATAATCTAACATGTTTTGTTCAAATGAACATTCCAAAAAGACTTCAATTGTATTAAAAAAGGAATTAGCAAGTTCCTTCCCCCATGCCGATAAAACATTTATTCTTTATTGTGTTCAATTCATTTCAAAATACTTCAATTGGTACGCCCAAGAAATAGGCCAATTCGGCAGCTTTTTGTTCAATTTCTCGTGGAGTAAAATTCTCATCAGTACGAGTCAAGGGAATGGCCCCTTGACCTCTGATTTCCATATAAAGGACACGACGAGGATAAAGACCCTCTTTAACCTCAATTCTGATTGATTGGATATCTCTCATAAGGAAGCGAAGGAAGATGCGACGATTTATTCCAGGAAATCCCCAACGAAAAATGCACACAATTCCTTCTTTTCTATCGAATTGGTCATAACCACTACCTACATTCCACAAAATTGTGCACCACAAATAGGAGCTAACGAACAGACCTGCGATCCCATAAAAAGACATCACGATTCCTTGTGGAAAAAAAAGAATTTGCTGAGATGGAAATATGGATATCAGATTCCTACCAAGATAACTGGAAGTTCCAACCGCTAAGAATCCTAGTGAACCTAAAAAAAGGATACAGGCCCAGCAAAAATTACTTGTTTTTCGAGACCCCCTTATAAGTTCTATCCATATATGTTCTGATCGCCAATTCATACTATACTAGATCCAGTTGCATTCGATTGGAATTGAGAGAATAACCCAAATTTGACTTTACCTTTCTTGATCCCGAAGTAACTTTCATCAACTAGCACTATTCTGATGTGGAGTAATTGGTTAGATACATTGACCTTCTATTAAAAATATTTACTGATCCATTTTTAACCAGCTATATATATATACATGCATTTATGCAGATAGCATGTATCCGCATACATAACAGTTCTTTCATTTGTGTGTGGAAAGAGCCACATATCGTACCATATTGCACTAAAAAAATATCTGTATTATGATACAGTGTTGAAATAAATTGATAGGATTTGGTCCCATTGGATCTAGACAATCTTATTTTTTTGGACATGAAGAGATAAAGAAGCCATTGCAATTGCCGGAAATACTAGGCCCACTAAAGGCACAAAAATAGAGGGTAAGTTGAGATCTGTCATAGAATGGGTGCCTCGATTTAATATTTGTATCTATATATTTGTATCTATTAGAAAGATATCTTATGATATGATAAGTATATCTATTATAAGTAATATTAGGTAATATTGACTATTGTATTTTATATAATATTATACTACTAAGTATATATAAACAATTAAGTATATATAAATATATAATTTCTAAATAATATATTTATATTAAAATAGAAATTTGAAATATAAAAATAATATTAAAATATTAAATTTAAAGAAAAAAAAGGATAGATAATAAGTGCAAAAATGTAGAACTAAATTAAGTGTACCTATTCATCTTTCTACACGAATATAAATAGGGTAATCTTCTTTTACAAATTTTATTATTCTTCTTCTCCCATCCTTATGTTCTTTCTATCTTTCTTTCTAATCTAATAAGGAGTTTTTTATTTTAAAGGAGTTTTCTTATGAAAATGAAGTTCATTATGAATTCGCGACTCTAAATAATAGGATCCAACAAACAGGGATTCATAGTAAAAATGCGATAGATGTAGAAATTATTTTATTTCATTTCCATATTTGATATTTCTTTTTTTTTTTCATTATTGTCTATCTTAATTAATGCGTAAGATAGCCAGATAAAATTCTTTTTTTTTCCCAAAATTCGAATTCCTCGGAAAGAGAAATTCACTTTTTTATTTTATCCTGTTGATAGAGGTTCATAATACCTAATCATGAATAGGGGTAAGATAAAAAATGGATCTGGATCCGGAAGAAAAAAAATTATCCGAAACTTCTGACTCTTACTAGAAAGTGTAACTTATATCACCAAAGAACATTTTTCTTAGTTTTTTTTATTATGATGAACTAAATACTTGTTCGCTACAAACAAAATAACTGAATCTAGTGCTATACTTTAATTTTTTGAATTTTGATTCAAGGGAAAGAAACCATGGAGCTGAAATAACTCACTTAGAACACCTTTTAAAGGATTACGTGGTACGATTGGGTCAAATAAGCCTTTATGGAATAAATAGTCAGCCGCTTGTGAACCATCGGGTACTGTCCTATTCAATGTTTGTTCAATTACTCTTTTACCCGCAAATGCAATGTACGCATTAGGTTCAGCAATAATGATATCTCCCAACATACCAAAACTGGCTGTTACTCCACCGGTTGTAGGAGATGTAAGGACTGGTACATAGAATAACTTTTTAGTGGATTGGTAATTATATGAAGCAGAAGATATTTTAGCCATTTGCATCAAGCTCAAACTTCCTTCTTGCATGCGTGCTCCTCCAGAAGCACACACAATAATGACAGGTAGAGATCGATTAGTAGCATACTCAATCAAACGAGTGATTTTCTCACCTACTACAGATCCCATACTACCTCCCATGAACTTAAAATCCATAACCCCAATTGCTGCGGGAATACCGTTTAGTTGACCTATGCCTGTTTGAACAGCTTCAGTTAAACCTGTCTTTCTTTGATAAGAATTGATACGATCTTTATAAGGTTCCTCTTCTGAATGAAATTGAATGGGGTCCATAGAAACCATATCTTCATCCATAGGATCCCAAGTGCCCGAATCAATCGAAAGTTCGATTCTATCTGAACTACTCATTTTCAAATAATATCCACACTGTTCACAAACATTCATTTTTGACCTAAGAAGTTTTTTATAATTTAATACATAACAATTTTCGCATTGAACCCATAAATGTCTGTATTTTTTATTTATATCGAAATCATTAGATCTTCCTCTTATATTGAAATCACTGCCATTATTACGAGTTCTTATACTAAAACTTCCACTTTCACTACCACTTACATTTTCAGTACAAATGAAATTATAAATGTAACTGTCACTGTAATTGTCAGTACCACCTGAAATGGAACTATTAATACTGACTTCAAAACGAAGATAACTATTAATGCAACTATTAATGTGATTAGTCCAACTAGATTGAGTATCATACATGTAATGATAATAGTAGTGATTGTTTCTCTTAGACCCCCTATTCAAAAAACTAGAAAAAAAACCTTCTAATTCACTCAGAAAAGAACTATCATTGTCAATCTCAAAACTATGATTTTCAATATCAAAATATACGGAATAACTGTCACCATTACTATCCCTAACTAAAAAAGTGTCATCAGAGATCAAACTCCAAATATCCCTGATACCAAATAAATAATCAACATTACTGAAACTATAACTAACACTATCACTCCAATTTTTCTCCATATCATTTAGAAGGGGTTCATCATTTCCACTGGTATGGCCAATAGCATCAAGACTTCCCATTGATTTACTTAAACCATACCTATGTTCTAACTTTAACTTCTCGTTAGACAACATCGAATTGAACCACCATTTTTCCATAGAATCTTCCTGCCCCCTATTTGATGAAAATACAATAGATGAATAGTCATTCGATGAATAATTATTTTACTATTTTATTTCCTATCAGAATTAAGCATATGAGGATTAGGATTGTTAACTAATAATAAGTGAGTATTGAAAGAAATGATTCTCTTTTTTTTTTTTGAATCCGAGATAGCACTTCAATATCTATCTATATAGAAAGATTTTTTTTTTCAATTAAAATAAAA